GCATATGTGTCTGCATATATGTACATATATACGTATATGCATAGGGGTTCATACAAGAACCATCAAATAAAAAAATTCTATGGAATCATAACATAAAAAAAGTAGGAAAGACTCTTCGAATCTAGTCATACCATTAGATTCTATTGACAATTCCAAAAAAACGGTTCATAGTATGATAATACTATGATGATGATTATCATAGTATGATGATGGTCGGGTGGATATGCCCCTATCGTCTAGTGGTTCAGGACATCTCTCTTTCAAGGAGGCAGCGGGGATTCGACTTCCCCTGGGGGTAGAGAGGAAGTTGATCGTAGATTATCAATAAATCTAGAATTAATTCTTCCTGGGTCGATGCCCGAGCGGTTAATGGGGACGGACTGTAAATTCGTTGATGATATGTCTACGCTGGTTCAAATCCAGCTCGGCCCAATAATTCGTTGCTCCATGAATATGAAATAACCAATTTGTCCTCCAGAAAAAGAAATGCCTGATCCGTAGAAATGAAGAGAAAGAGTCCATTTTTTCTCTATCCATGTTTTTCTCATTCGTTCTGATTTTTCTAACGATCTAGATTAATGATACTTAATCTTAATTAAGTATCATTAAAATAAAAATAGTTATTTTTCTCATTGAGAAATTGATTATCTATTTTTTTGGCAATAAAATAACCACTCGTTACTAGTAATCCGTGTCGCTCTCACTATATTCCATATCCATGTGGATATTCAGTATATCATTCGTGTTTCTGTTACAACACAACGAATAGAATGTTCTTATCAAACTAGTAAGAATATGTATGCCATACACCTTGCTGGGATTGTAGTTCAATCGGTCAGAGCACCGCCCTGTCAAGGCGGAAGCTACGGGTTCGAGCCCCGTCAGTCCCGAACTAGGATCCGATAAATTTATCAATTCATCTCCCCATTTTCTGTGAAAGGGGGGACAGGTAGCAAGATCTAATCCCCAGCGGGGATCCTTATTTCTTTTGTTTTTCGTTTCGCATTTATCATCAGACAAGTACGGGAATTTCAATTTCTTTCACTAATACCGATTGATAAGGGGAGACATATGTAAGTTGGTACAATCGGTGGCATTACTATATTCAGTATTTTAATAGATACCATACTCGTCTGACTTTCTTTTTCTCAATTGTTCTTGAACAATGAAATGGAATAGAGTTCCCCTATTTTTACCGGGAGTACATACACAAATTGTATTCGTTTATTGTACGATACATAATGAACTTAACATAATTATCTCGACTTTGTTTGTGTATCCTCAATGACTAATTGGAAACAATCTATCTATTCTCATGCAAATTGCACACTGAATTTTTGATGTATGCGTTCTAGTCTCAATCCAAGAAAGAAGAAGAGATACTATACTAATAAAATAAAAGACCAAGCAACGCCCCTTTTTAGTAAATTTGTTGGAATATTAGATCCTTTCTACTTAACACCCGTCCTTTTTTCCATCTCACTTCTACTGTTTGGATCTGTGTGACCCATAGAATACCGGTCATATAATATCTCATAATTGTATGTATAAGTATAAGGAAAGAGAGTTGTATAAGGAAGACAAAGACAGTAGGTTATGGAAAAGAAAAAAGTGGAAAAAGGGATGAAAAATTCAATGGAATTCCTGATCCAATAAAGAATCCCATTTCGGATTTAGTATGGATAAAATAAAAGATTTTCTTATGTTATACTATTCAATTCTCGACGATGAATCGATTTGATAGATCGGATATTGTTATTCATAATATTGATCCGATTCAGTATCATCAGAATTCAATTCATCCCATTGAATTGACAGGAGTTAAATTTCTTATCTCTATGGGATTAGATCCCGAGTTATTGCGAAGTAAAAAAAACAATGAGATTATGGAAGTCAATATTCTCGCATTTATTGCTACTGCACTGTTCATTCTAGTTCCTACTGCTTTTTTACTTATCATCTACGTAAAAACAGTCAGTCAAAATGATTAATTTAACTGAAACTTGGTTGGATTATTAGTTCTTATCAATGATTGAAGAAATAAAAGAAAGGGATTAAAACTCCAAGTTTTAAATGAAACGATTTGGCTGGAATCATAAGTATCTGAGATAGTGTGGTAGAAAGAACTATATATAATATAGTTCTTTCTACCACACTAGATAGTATTGTATATTTTTATCATATAAATTTATTATCATATAAATAGTAGGATCATATAAATTTTATCATATGAAGTTGTATACAGATATGGTTTTATATAGATATAGATCAATTTACAATATGTACATGTATTAGATGTACATCTAATACATATACATCGAAATAGCAGTCTAATTCTATTTCTTTTTTTTTTTTAGTTTCGCAAAACGATCAATTAAACGATTGATACAATTCGATCACTCAATCGATTATTCAATTAGTAGTACCCCTAGAGTCCACTTCTTCCCCATACTACGAGTGAGAGGGAAAATGTAAAGACTACCATTAAAGCAGCCCAAGTAAGACTTACTATATCCATGTGAATTATGTCTCCTATCTCTATCAAGGAATTATTTCATTATTGATTATTGATCAATAATCATAGTGGAATCAATGGTGCAGAGTCAAAAGAAAATAGTATTCTGACTTAAGGCTATTGATGAACTAATCCAATGAATCCACTCGTAACAAGTTCCTATATTAGAAAATTTCTGGTAGAATCGGGAAGCATTAAGCACAAATACGATACACACACCTTTTATTTGGAAATAGCAAAGGAATGCTCCTAATGGAGCATGTAGAAATAGTAAGACCTATTGTTTGTTACCTTTCTTTCATAAGCAAAAGACGTCAAAATATACCATCAAGATAGATAACCATCTATCAGATACCTCTATTTTATTTGATCTAAGGCTTACGTCTTTCTTTCTGTGAAAGAATGGAATGGTAAGACACCACCACCATTATTACATACATTCTTTTTTTTGTAATCCCCTACACGGGCAAAGAATTTTTTTTTCTTTTTACTCTATAAATAAGAGCAGCCCAACCATGTTGATTGAATGTTTGAGTACTCAAAGCCTCTCGTGAGTCTGGATACAAAGTATCTTCAGTCCTTTCCACAACTTCTAAATTGATTTCCCATCCATCAGCCTATTCTATTCAATCTAATTCCAGACAGAGTCAGTAGACACTATTTTAGTATTTAGTATAGGTAGTGTAAGATAATTAGGAAGTCTTGATAGTCTTTCGTATAATCTCTTCTTCAATCCTAGGAACAAAAATGGAGTGTCCTTTAGGAACCTTTGGATACTAAGATTTCCGACCTCTTACTTTCGTAGTTCTGAATCCCAGAATTGACTCTCACTATTTATTTGATTTATTTGATTCAATTGATATCATAAATCAAATAAATGTCCGAATCAATCATTAATAAGTAAGGGTTACTTCATACCTATTGGTACCGGTTTGGACCGGTACCCAGAATCCAGATTTTGAGAAAAAAAAAATTTACAGTTTTTTTATAGAATTATGGATTCTAAAAATCAAGTATCGACACGACAGGCCTAGTCGTTTGCCTCTGCTTCTTGCGGGGCAAGAATTTGTCGAGTTAGATCAGCAGAATAAGAAATTTCAAGTCTTTTGTTGATCAGGCGACACCCGGATTTGAACTGGGGATAAAGGATTTGCAGTCCCCCGCCTTACCACTTGGCCATGCCGCCAAATCTGATCCAAAATGGACAATATTTTTATCAATCCATATTCTATTACTAATTTTTTTATCTTGAATCCCATTGTACTTATCCCTTTTCAAAAATTAATCCCTATTTTTTATTGGATCCAGTTTAGATTATTCTCTTCGATTGATTGTATCTCAAAAGACACACTGCTTAAAAACTTCCCTTCTCCTTCTATTGAAAAGAGAAAAAATAGATTTCCGGTCACAGACCGAAAAATTCAGGGAAAATTGGAACCATTAACTATTTTTACTTTAGAATTAGTGAACGGTTCTTAAATTTTTATCTCAAATTGTGTTTCTTTAATGGTATAACAAAATCAAATTGATTCACGACTAATCAGTATCAATTATTTTCAATAATCAATCCTTTTCAATTTCAATTATAACAAAATATATGTGTATATGTAAACCCCAGAACAGAAATTGTTACACAGATACCGAATTGGGTCTTTCTCTTATGTACATATCCCTATAGAGAATTATCATGCTTGAATTTTTTCATTGAATATTTTGAATAGAAAATAGGAATTATGATATAGTGCGACCTGACTTCTGTTGCCACAAGTAAAATTACGATAAAAGATGCGATATGCGGATAGGTATATCGGCATGTACTTAATAAATACTACTCCTATTACTATTACGCAATTCAATCGTATTCCATCTATAAATTCTACTACCAAAAAGAATCCACGAATTCTTTTTTGAACATTAAAGTGTGCTAAAAAAAGGAAATTCTATACTGCTCCTGATTATTCTGTCTTTATCTCATTCATAAAGAGCAGATTTAATCCTGAATCCATTTATTTTTTTGGTACCCAATCTGATCGTAATATCATAATAATAGGTAGAAATTGGATCAATTTTTATATTCTATACAAGACTCCATAAGTGGAAGTGATAGAATCTTTTTTCCAGGAATGTTTTATCAATTCATTTCCATTTGTACTTGTCGCAAATTCGAACTTGCGTCGAAAATGCTCTTCATTCCTCCGTCTCGTTTCCGTTCATACGTATGAAATACATTACATTACATATATGGAGTTGGCTGAAATTTCATGTGATTCAGTAAACAGAATATACATTCCATCATTGCTAGATCGATCCGTATGGTTCGATGAATAGTGAGTCAATAATGGGATTTTTTCGATAAACAGGAAACTTAAGATTAAGATGCTCCGGAATGGAAATGAGGGAATGTCCACAATACCTGGATTTAGTCAGATTCAATTTGAGGGATTTTGTAGATTCATTAATCAGGGCTTGACGGAAGAATTTCATA